GTACCCTTAAACTCGGCATTCCTACATGCTCCGACTTCTTGGGCCCCCACTGGAGATGACAGGTAACCTTTGCAAACTCTCGTGACGGTGACGAGGCGGGGTGACGGTTTATGGATGGATTCCGTGGCTCTGCAAGACCTCCAACTCAATCAATATAAACAAGATGTCGTGACCATGACGGTTAGGCCGACTATTCTATTCTACTATAGGCTAGGCTATACTTCTAGCTTATATAGTGAGTGGCTGGCCCTTCTGCTTTGGTGTAGTTGTAGTTTGTATTGTACTTAATTGAACAAATATAAAACAAAGGCGCTGGGAAAAGCTGTTTTTAATGGTCGCGAGTCGGGGGGCTTCTACGACAGCTCCGCTTCCTCGTCTTGCTTCTGGCCTTCTACTTTGCTTGCGCGAAGGCTTAGTAGAGTCCTTTTCGCTAGGTCCAAAAGGTCAAGTAAAAGCGAAAGATCTGATCCAACAGACGCATATTGAGCGCAGATGTGGCGACTAGGCGCCATCATATCATGCCATAAAAGACTTAATATATGGCCCGTGCCCGTCATATAAAGATAAAATATGGATAGACAGACATTCCATTTATTTACGAAATTGCTCGTCGATCCAAATGAATCATTCGTCTGGGCTCTCTCCGCCGAAACCACGGTACAGCGCCCATTCGCTTCGCGCGCGGGAAGGCAACTTAAGTTCAAGAGACCGCAGCGGAGTGGAACAGCCGCGACACTTCCTTACCTTAGCTGGATTTCGCTGGTGCCACCTAATACGGTAGGTAGGCGGGGATGTGTGACGTTTGGAGTTGTCGTTCGTGCACCTGTCCCCAATATAAGAATGAGTGATCCGTTCCCCTGCAGATCATGGCCTTACCACTCGGTCCCCGATGGGGAGCGGGGGATTCATTCGGTATAGCAGCTCACGTTCGTTTGCGCTGCGCGTTCCCGCTGGACTGGACACATGTTAGCTGTAGGAAGTATGGTTACGAAAGTGACTTCGGTTCGCCAGTTCAGGCTCAACTCCTCGCTTTACGTTAGCGGACCTACAGGTCGGGCCGTGGCTCCGTGCTCTTTCTTTCTGTGTGGGACGATGCCGGGGAATGCGTCGAGGCGGCGAACAACAACACAACGACTCCTTTTCCCTCCATGAGATGAGCCCAGTGCATTGGACCGATGGATAAGAGAACTGAGCTGGCCCAGCGCTTGGGCGCTCTACCTACGATGTAGACTCCACCAGATACATATCGATTTATTTATGATGGATCCAGAAACGCTAGTCTCATCAATAGAAAGAAAGAAAGAGGCCCCCTATTCTTGAGAGAGGCCTCTTCTCTATCCATTTCGATCTATCAGAACAAATCAGGCCATCTATCAATCGATTTTAAAATGGAAAGTAAAGCCAACAGAAAGATTCGGACTTCGTAGAGCCGGTGCTGCTGCTGTCTGCGCGTAGGGCCGTCCCCCACTCCCGTCCCGGGGCGCTAAGGGCTTTTGTTTTTGGAACAGACGGCAGTGTTTTGCTGACGCCTCGAATCGACGTGTTGCGACATGCTATGTTTTCTCCCCTATTGCTAGTAGGTTGATGGGTCGCACGCCCTAAGAGGATAAAAAGAAGTGAAGATAGTCTAAGAGGCAGCAGAGTGATAAACATATGGAAGTTACATATATACATGACATACTAGACAGTGCTTTTCTTTTACTCTACTGTCCTCTTAAACTATTGTAACTTCCCTTTAAGGAGAATTGAATCTACACTAGCGTGACTGTGACTCTCTTTATACCTTCGGACCCTTGCTTGTGTGTCCATAACTCAAAATTAGGTGACCTCACGGCCGCCGCCCGACTAGACATACCAATAGTCACCAGATTCATATGGGCTACAGGGGAGTAGGCAATGATCTTCTTAAGATCAATCTGTCTTGAAGTGGTCGAGGGAGTATATATTATAGCAATCGCGCTTGGAGTATAAATGAAAGGAGTGGAACGAAGTGTCGCTTCGGGAAACATGGGTATTGAAAATCTTAAAAACCCGTAGGTTCCCAATTTTAAAGGAATTCCTGCCAAGATGACGGATCCTGCCGTGGGTGCCTCCACATGGGCTTCGGGTAACCAAATATGAACTGGTACCATAGGCACTTTGACGGCGAAAGAGGCGAAAAAAGCAATCCATAGAAAGATTTGGCGCCGCTCACTAAATTCTGTGGTTAATAAGATTTGTAAATCGGTAGTTCCTGTTTGGAGAAGAATCAACGGAATAGCTAATAGCATAAAAACGGATCCAAGTGAAGTATATAGGAAAAACTGATATGCTGCCTTGATCTTTCTTTGTCTCGAACCCCATACCCCTATAATAATGGTAGAGTAAGGGGTGGCCCCAAAGCGGAATTTACCAGTGTTGGTTGGTCGAAGCTCCAGTGGGTAGCCACTCCCTTCTCAGGGAACCGTACGTGAGACTTCCGCATCATACGGCTCCGTCCCGAGCTTACGTCGTCGGCCCTTGTCATTAGACCACTATTTATTCTATGCTTGTCTTTTCCGCCTTGACGCTCGAATCTTTTGCTTCCCGGGTGGTGGCGAACAATGCTGCTTGCGTAGCGGGCCGCCGGACCGGCCTGCTTACTGCCCAAAAGAACCGCTCACT